GTTCCTGTAGCTTACACAAAGCATGGCACTGAAGATGCCAAGACGGCTGCCAACACGCACCCAAGAACAAAAGACTTAGTCCTAACCTTACTGTTGGTTGTTGCTAGAGATATACATGCGAGTATCCGCGTTCCAGTGTAGATGCCCTGGGCACCCCTAATCTTAGGTCGACAGGAGCGGGTATCAGGCACACCACTTCCACTGTAGCCCAAGACGCCTTGCAATTGCCACACCCCCACGGGTATTCAGCAGTAGTTAACATTAAGCAATGAGTGTAAACTTGACTTAGTCATAGCAATCCCAAGGGTCGGTAAATCCTGTGCCAGCCACCGCGGTCATACAGGAGACCCAAATCAACATTATAACGGCGTAAAGCGTGGTCACATGTTATCCAAGTAGCTAAGATTAAAAAGCAACTGAGCCGTCATAAGCCCAAGATGCGTCATAAGGCCTCTATTCAAAGAAAATCTTAGACCAACGATCAATTAAAGCCACGAAAGCCAGGACCCAAACTGGGATTAGATACCCCACTATGCCTGGCCCTAAATCTTGATGCTCGATCTAACCGGAGCATCCGCCCGAGAACTACGAGCACAAACGCTTAAAACTCTAAGGACTTGGCGGTGCTCCAAATCCACCTAGAGGAGCCTGTTCTGTAATCGATGATCCACGATATACCTGACCATTCCTTGCCCAAAACAGCCTATATACCGCCGTCTCCAGCCCACCCCGCATGAAGGTTCAACAGTGGACGCAATAGCCGAGTCGCGCTAATAAGACAGGTCAAGGTATAGCCTATGGAATGGAAGTAATGGGCTACATTTTCTAGTTTAGAACACAACGGCAAAGGCGCATGAAACTGCACCTAGAAGGAGGATTTAGCAGTAAAGAGAGATTAGCGAGCCCTCTTTAAGCCGGCTCTGGAGCACGTACATACCGCCCGTCGCCCTCCTCAAAAGCGACCCCCCCCCCCCATACATAATAAGTTTCTCAGCCAAAGAGGAGGTAAGTCGTAACAAGGTAAGTGTACCGGAAGGTGCACTTAGGACACCAAGACGTAGCTTTAACGAAAGCATTCAGCTTACGCCTGAAAGATATCTGCTCGCACCAGATCGTCTTGATGCCAAACTCTAGCCCAACACACATGACCTGGAATAACAAAGTCACGAACAATACTTAACCAAAGCATTTGCTAGTCCCAGTATAGGCGATAGAAAAGACACCATTGGAGCGATAGAGATCACGTACCGTAAGGGAAAGATGAAATAGCAATGAAAGACATAAGCTAAAAACAGCAAAGATCAGCCCTTGTACCTTTTGCATCATGGTCTAGCAAGAAAAACCAAGCAAAATGAATTTAAGTTTGCCATCCCGAAACCCAAGCGAGCTACTTACGAGCAGCTATTATGAGCGAACCCGTCTCTGTCGCAAAAGAGTGGGATGACTTGTCAGTAGGGGTGAAAAGCCAATCGAGCTGGGTGATAGCTGGTTGCCTGTGAAACGAATCTAAGTTCACTCTTAATTCTTCTCCAAGGAACTAAGAACCCTAATGAAGCGAATTAAGGGATATTTAAAGGAGGTACAGCTCCTTTAAAAAAGAGTACAATCTCCACGAGCGGATAAGTAACATCTACACAACAGTACTGTGGGCCCTCAAGCAGCCATCAACAAAGAGTGCGTTAAAGCTCAGCACCCTAAAAATATAAGAACTACACGAATCCCTCATCACTAACAGGCTAACCTATAACCAAATAGGAGAATTAATGCTAGAATGAGTAACCAGGGTCCTCCCTCTTCGACGCAAGCTTACATCTTTACATTATTAACAAACACCTAATATACGACAAATCAAACAAGCAGAGTATTAACTACATTGTTAACCCGACAGAGGAGCGTCCACTAAGAAAGATTAAAACCTGTAAAAGGAACTAGGCAAACCATCAAGGCCCGACTGTTTACCAAAAACATAGCCTTCAGCAAACCAACAGACAAGTATTGAAGGTGATGCCTGCCCGGTGACAATGTTTAACGGCCGCGGTATCCTGACCGTGCAAAGGTAGCGCAATCAATTGTCCCATAAATCGGGACTAGTATGAATGGCTAAACGAGGTCTTAACTGTCTCTTACAGGCAATCGGTGAAATTGATCTCCCTGTACAAAAGCAGGGATAACTACATAAGACGAGAAGACCCTGTGGAACTTCAAAAACAGCAGCCACCCCAAACAACACACCTCCCCCCAACTCGGGCTCACGTCTTTACGGGTAACTGGCTTGCATTTTTTCGGTTGGGGCGACCTTGGAGCAAAACAAAACCTCCAAATCTTGGACCATCAATCCAGACTGAGAGCGACTTCTCAACGTGCTAATAGCAACCAGATCCAATATAATTGATCAATGGACCAAGCTACCCCAGGGATAACAGCGCAATCTCCTCCAAGAGTCCATATCGACGAGGAGGTTTACGACCTCGATGTTGGATCAGGACATCCTAGTGGTGCAGCCGCTACTAAGGGTTCGTTTGTTCAACGATTAATAGTCCTACGTGATCTGAGTTCAGACCGGAGTAATCCAGGTCGGTTTCTATCTATGATGAGCTCTTCCCAGTACGAAAGGATAGGAAAAGCAAGGCCAATACCACAAGCAAGCCTTCGCCTTAAGTAATGAAACCAACTAAATTACAAAAGGCTATCACTTTCCCCCACGTCCTAGAAAAGGACCAGCTAGCGTGGCAGAGCTCGGCAAATGCAAAAGGCTTAAGTCCTTTAAATCAGAGGTTCAAATCCTCTCCCTAGCTTTTATATAGCCCACATGACCAACTACCCCCTTTTAATCAACCTAATCATAACCCTTTCCTACGCTCTACCCATCTTAATCGCAGTAGCCTTCCTAACACTAGTAGAACGCAAAATCCTAAGCTACATACAAGGACGAAAGGGACCTAATATCGTAGGCCCATTCGGACTTCTCCAACCCCTAGCTGATGGAATCAAACTATTTATCAAAGAACCAATCCGCCCATCAACATCCTCCCCCATCCTATTCATTACAACCCCAATACTCGCCCTCCTTCTCGCAATTTCAATTTGGATACCACTTCCCCTCCCATTCCCACTTGCAGACCTCAACCTAGGCCTACTCTTTCTCCTAGCCATGTCCAGCCTTGCAGTATACTCAATCCTATGGTCAGGTTGAGCATCAAACTCAAAATACGCACTAATCGGAGCCCTCCGTGCAGTAGCACAAACTATTTCCTACGAGGTTACCCTAGCCATTATCCTACTATCCATCATCCTACTTAGCGGGAACTATGCCCTTAGCACCCTCGCAGTAACTCAAGAGCCCCTATACCTCATTTTCTCCTGCTGACCTCTGGCCATAATATGATATGTATCCACACTTGCAGAGACAAACCGAGCACCATTCGACCTAACAGAGGGAGAATCCGAACTAGTGTCTGGATTTAATGTAGAATACGCAGCAGGACCGTTCGCCTTGTTCTTCCTAGCCGAATATGCCAACATTATACTAATAAACACACTCACCGCCATCCTATTTTTCAACCCAAGCCTATTCGACTTACCCCAAGAACTATTCCCACTAGTTCTAGCTACAAAAGCACTACTCCTATCAGCAGGGTTTCTATGAATTCGTGCTTCCTACCCTCGATTCCGATATGACCAGCTAATGCACCTCCTATGAAAAAACTTCTTGCCTCTAACACTAGCCCTATGCCTATGACACACCAGCATGCCAATCTGCTATGCAGGCCTCCCGCCATACCTAAGAACCCCAAAGGAAATGTGCCTGAAATTCCAAAGGGTCACTTTGATAAAGTGAACATAGAGGTGCACCAGTCCTCTCATTTCCTTGCTATCTTAGAAAAACAGGAATCGAACCTGCACAAGAGAGATCAAAACCCTCCATACTCCCCTTATATTATTTTCTAGTAGGGTAAGCTAAATTAAGCTATCGGGCCCATACCCCGAAAATGATGGTTCAAATCCTTCCCCTGCTAGTGACCCCCCAAGCAAAACTAATTTTTACTACCAGCCTCCTACTAGGAACAACCATTACAATTACAAGCAACCATTGAATTATAGCCTGAGCCGGCCTTGAAATCAACACTTTAGCCATTCTCCCTATAATCTCAAAAACCCACCACCCCCGATCCGTCGAAGCCGCAACTAAATATTTCCTAACCCAAGCAGCTGCTTCTGCATTAGTACTGTTTTCCAGCATAACCAACGCATGACACACAGGCCAATGAGACATTACTCAACTAACCCATCCAACATCGTCCCTTATTTTAACATCAGCTATCGCAATAAAACTAGGACTGGTCCCATTCCATTTCTGATTCCCTGAAGTCCTACAAGGCTCCCCCCTCACTACTGGACTACTCCTATCCACAATCATAAAACTCCCACCAATTACCCTGCTCTTCATAACATCACCCTCCCTAAACCCTACGCTGCTCACATGTATAGCCGTACTCTCAACAGCCCTGGGCGGCTGAATAGGACTAAACCAGACACAAATCCGAAAAATCCTAGCTTTCTCCTCCATCTCCCACCTAGGCTGAATAGCCATTATCATCGCCTACAACCCCAAACTCACACTATTAAACTTCTACCTATACACCCTAATGACCACAGCTGTATTCCTAACCCTAAACACAATTAAAACCCCCAACCTATCTACCCTAATAACAACATGAACAAAAGTCCCCTCACTAAACGCAATACTCTTCTTAACCCTGCTATCCCTAGCAGGACTTCCACCACTAACCGGCTTCCTACCTAAATGACTCATTATCCAAGAACTAACTAAGCAAGACATAATCCCAGCAGCAACAGCCATCTCCCTCCTATCCCTACTAGGACTATTCTTCTACCTACGCCTTGCATACTGCGCCACAATTACACTCCCACCACACACCACAAACCATATGAAGCGATGACACATCAATAAACCAACTAGCACCACAATTGCCATCCTAATAGTCCTATCAACCATACTTCTTCCTATCTCCCCCATGATTACAACCATCATTTAAAGAAACTTAGGATCACTTAAACCGAAGGCCTTCAAAGCCTTAAACAAGAGTTAAACCCTCTTAGTTTCTGTTAAGACCCGCGGGATATTACCCCGCATCCCCTGAATGCAACCCAGGTACTTTAATTAAGCTAGGACCTTGCCTCCCCTAGACAGATGGGCTTCGATCCCATGATAGTATAGTTAACAGCTATATGCCCCAACCAACAGGCTTCTGCCTACAGCCCACAGGCCCCGGCGCAGATTAATGCACATCAATGAGCTTGCAACTCACCATGAATTTCACCACAGAGCCGATAAGAAGAGGAATTGAACCTCTGTAAAAAGGACTACAGCCTAACGCTTAAACACTCAGCCATCTTACCCGTGACATTCATTAACCGATGACTATTCTCAACCAACCACAAAGACATTGGTACTCTATATCTAATCTTTGGCGCATGAGCCGGAATAGTAGGTACCGCCCTAAGCCTCCTCATTCGAGCAGAACTGGGACAACCAGGTGCCCTCCTGGGAGACGACCAAGTTTATAACGTAATCGTCACAGCCCATGCTTTTGTAATAATCTTCTTCATAGTAATACCAATTATAATCGGAGGGTTTGGAAACTGACTAGTTCCCCTAATGATTGGGGCCCCAGACATGGCATTCCCCCGAATAAATAATATAAGCTTCTGACTGCTCCCTCCATCATTCCTTCTTCTACTAGCCTCCTCTACAGTAGAAGCCGGAGTAGGCACAGGATGAACTGTATACCCCCCTCTAGCCGGCAACCTCGCCCACGCGGGGGCCTCAGTCGATCTAGCTATCTTCTCCCTACACCTGGCAGGTATCTCATCTATCCTAGGGGCAATCAACTTTATCACCACAGCAATCAACATAAAACCACCCGCCATCTCACAATACCAAACTCCCCTATTCGTTTGATCAGTACTAATTACTGCAGTCCTACTCCTCCTATCCCTACCCGTGCTTGCTGCAGGTATTACAATACTTCTCACCGACCGTAACCTAAACACCACCTTCTTTGACCCAGCAGGAGGAGGAGACCCAGTACTATATCAACATCTTTTCTGATTCTTCGGCCACCCTGAAGTCTACATCCTGATCCTACCAGGATTTGGCATTATTTCACATGTAGTAGCCTACTACGCAGGAAAAAAAGAACCGTTCGGATACATGGGAATAGTGTGAGCCATGCTCTCTATCGGATTCCTAGGTTTTATTGTATGAGCCCACCACATATTTACAGTAGGAATAGACGTAGACACTCGAGCATACTTCACATCAGCCACTATAATCATTGCCATCCCAACTGGTATCAAAGTTTTCAGCTGACTAGCAACACTACATGGAGGAATTATCAAATGAGACCCCCCTATACTATGAGCCCTAGGCTTTATCTTCCTGTTCACTATTGGAGGTCTAACAGGCATCATCCTAGCTAACTCCTCTCTAGACATCGCACTACACGACACCTACTATGTAGTAGCTCACTTCCACTATGTCCTGTCAATAGGAGCAGTTTTCGCAATCTTAGCAGGCTTCACCCACTGATTCCCGCTATTCACCGGGTACACACTTCATTCCACATGAACCAAAATCCACTTCGGAGTGATATTCGTAGGTGTCAACCTCACCTTCTTCCCACAACATTTCCTAGGCCTAGCCGGAATACCACGACGATATTCCGACTACCCAGATGCCTACACACTGTGAAACACTATCTCCTCAGTAGGATCACTAATCTCCCTAACAGCCGTAATCATGCTAGTGTTTATTATCTGAGAAGCCTTTGCATCCAAACGCAAAGCCTTCCAACCAGAACTAACAAGCACTAACGTTGAATGACTCCACGGCTGCCCACCCCCTTTCCACACATTCGAAGAACCTGCCTTCGTCCAAGTACAAGAAAGGAAGGAATCGAACCCCCATGTGTTGGTTTCAAGCCAACCGCATAGACCACTTATGCTTCTTTCTCATATAGAGGTGTTAGTAAAACTATTACCTGGCCTTGTCAAGACCAAATTACTGGTGAAACCCCAGTACACCTCAACATCCAAACATGGCCAACCACGCACAACTCAGCTTTCAAGACGCTTCATCCCCTATCATAGAAGAACTAATCCAATTCCACGACCATGCCTTAATGGTCGCCCTAGCTATTTGCAGCCTAGTTCTATACCTATTAACCCTAATACTCACACAAAAACTATCATCAAATACAGTCAATGCACAAGCAATCGAACTAGTCTGAACAATCCTTCCAGCTATAGTACTTATTACCCTTGCTCTACCATCTCTACGAATCCTATATATAATAGACGAAATCAACGAACCAGACATCACCCTAAAAGCCATCGGCCACCAATGATACTGAACGTACGAATACACTGACTTCAAAGACCTCTCATTCGACTCATACATAACACCAACAACAGACCTACCACTAGGACATTTCCGACTCCTAGAAGTCGACCACCGCATGATCGTCCCAACAGAAGCCACTGTCCGAGTCATCGTTACCGCCGATGATGTTCTCCACTCATGAGCTGTCCCCACTCTAGGCGTAAAAACCGACGCAATCCCAGGGCGGCTAAACCAAACCTCCTTCCTAGCCCCACGACCAGGAGTATTCTATGGACAATGCTCTGAAATTTGCGGAGCGAACCATAGCTTTATACCAATCGTCGTAGAAGCTGTCCCACTCGCTAACTTCGAAAACTGATCCTCCCTATCATCATCTTAACCATTAAGAAGCTATGCAACAGCACTAGCCTTTTAAGCTAGAGAAAGAGGGTCCACACCTCCTTAATGAAATGCCTCAACTAAACCCAAATCCCTGATTTTTTATCATACTTTCTTCATGACTGACATACTCCCTAATCATCCAGCCCAAACTACTATCATTCGTAACTTCGAATCCACCATCTAATAAAACCACAACAACCACAAATACAACCCCATGAACTTGACCATGAACCTAAGTTTCTTCGACCAATTTTCAAGTCCCTCCCTACTAGGAATCCCACTAATCCTCATCTCAATGACATTCCCAGCCTTACTACTGCCTTCCCTTGACAACCGATGGATCACCAACCGGCTATCAACACTTCAACTATGATTTGTAAACCTCATTACAAAACAACTAATAACCCCCCTAAATAAAAAAGGCCATAAATGAGCACTAATCCTAACATCCCTAATAATCTTCCTACTACTAATCAACCTTCTAGGGTTACTTCCATACACCTTCACCCCCACCACCCAACTATCTATAAACTTAGCCTTAGCTTTCCCCCTATGACTTGCCACCCTCCTTACAGGGCTACGAAACCAACCCTCTGCCTCCCTAGGCCACCTCCTTCCAGAAGGCACCCCAACCCCCCTAATCCCAGCCCTCATCCTAATCGAAACTACAAGCCTCCTAATCCGACCATTAGCCCTAGGCGTACGCCTAACAGCAAACCTCACAGCTGGTCATCTCCTCATCCAACTCATCTCTACAGCCACAGTTGCTCTATTTTCAACAATGCCTGTGGTCTCCCTTCTAACCCTCCTAGTTCTCTTCCTTCTTACAATCCTAGAAATCGCTGTAGCCATAATCCAGGCCTACGTCTTTGTACTCCTGCTAAGCTTATACCTCCAAGAAAATATTTAACCCTAAATGACACACCAAGCACACTCTTACCACATAGTAGATCCCAGCCCATGACCCATCTTCGGAGCAGCCGCCGCTCTCCTTGTTACATCCGGCTTAACTATATGATTCCACTACCAAGTCCCATACCTACTAATCATTGGACTCACCTCTACCGCCCTAGTAATATTCCAATGATGACGAGACATTGTACGAGAAAGCACATTCCAAGGGCACCATACTCCAACTGTCCAAAAAGGCTTACGATACGGAATAATCTTATTCATTACATCTGAAGTTTTCTTCTTCCTAGGCTTTTTCTGAGCCTTCTTCCACTCAAGCCTAGCGCCCACCCCAGAACTAGGAGGACAATGACCTCCCGTTGGCATTAAACCCCTAGACCCCATAGACGTCCCACTCCTAAATACCGCCATTTTACTTGCTTCAGGAGTCACAGTCACATGAGCCCACCACAGCATCACAGAAGCCCTACGAAAACAAGCAATCTTTGCCCTCACTCTCACAATCATACTAGGCTTCTACTTTACTGCCCTTCAAGGCATGGAATATTACGAAGCCCCATTCTCCATTGCAGACGGAGTGTATGGTTCTACCTTCTTTGTAGCTACCGGATTCCACGGACTACATGTGATCATCGGCTCTACATTCCTACTAGTATGCCTACTACGTCTAATCAAATACCACTTCACACCAAATCACCACTTCGGGTTTGAAGCAGCAGCTTGATATTGACATTTCGTAGACGTTGTCTGACTATTCCTTTACATCACTATCTACTGATGAGGATCATACTCTTCTAGTATATCTATTACAATCGACTTCCAATCCTTAGAATCTGGTTTAACCCCAGAGAAGAGTAATGAACATAATTACATTCATAATCACCCTCTCCATAACCCTAAGCATCATCTTAACCTTACTAAACTTCTGAATCGCCCAAATAAGCCCAGATGCAGAAAAACTTTCCCCTTATGAATGTGGATTTGACCCACTAGGCTCTGCCCGACTGCCATTCTCAATCCGTTTCTTCCTAGTAGCAATCCTATTCCTGCTATTCGACCTAGAAATTGCCCTACTCCTTCCACTCCCATGAGCCACCCAACTCCAAAACCCCACCACCACCCTAATCTGAACATCCACCCTCATCCTCCTTCTCACACTAGGACTTATATACGAATGAGCCCAAGGAGGCCTAGAATGAGCAGAATAAGAAAGTTAGTCTAATCAAGACAGTTGATTTCGACTCAACAGATTATAGCACTCACCCTATAACTTTCTTCATGACTCCACTTCACCTAAGTTTCTACTCAGCCTTCACCTTAAGCGCATTAGGCTTAGCCTTTCACCGAACCCACCTAATCTCAGCCCTTTTATGTCTAGAGAGCATAATACTATCCATATACGTTGCCCTATCCATATGACCCATCCAAACTCAAACCTCATCACCAACCTTACTACCTATTCTCATGCTAACTTTCTCCGCCTGCGAAGCTGGCACAGGACTCGCCCTCCTGGTCGCCTCCACCCGCACCCATGGCTCAGACCACCTTCACAACTTTAACCTACTACAATGCTAAAAGTCCTTATACCAACTATAATACTCCTTCCTCTAGCCGTCCTATCTCCACGTAAACACCTGTGGACCAACACTACAACATACAGCCTACTAATCGCCACTATCAGCCTACAATGACTAGTACCCACCTACTACCCCAATAAAGGCCTATCCCCATGAACTGCCATCGACCAAATTTCTTCTCCACTTCTCGTTCTATCGTGCTGACTTCTCCCCTTAATACTCATAGCAAGCCAAAACCACCTAGAACAAGAACCCACTATCCGCAAACGAATCTTCATTGTAACAATAATCCTAGCTCAACCATCTATTCTTCTAGCCTTTTCAGCTTCAGAGCTCATACTATTCTACATTGCATTCGAAGCCACCTTAATTCCCACCCTAATCCTCATTACCCGATGAGGAAGCCAACCAGAACGACTTAACGCCGGCACCTACCTACTATTCTACACACTCGCCAGCTCCCTCCCCTTACTCATCGCCATCCTACACCTCCACAACCAAATAGGCACCTTATACTTCCCAATACTAAAACTATCACACCCAACCATGCCTACATCCTGAACTAGCCTAGTATGTAGCCTAGCCCTATTCCTAGCCTTCATGGTCAAAGCCCCCCTATACGGCTTACATCTATGACTGCCCAAAGCCCACGTAGAAGCCCCCATCGCCGGCTCAATACTATTAGCCGCCCTACTGCTAAAACTCGGAGGATATGGCATCATACGACTCACACTTCTAATAAACCCATCATCAAGTAACTTACACTACCCATTTATTACCCTAGCTTTATGAGGTGCACTAATAACTAGCGCTATCTGTCTACGACAGATTGACCTAAAATCCCTAATCGCCTACTCATCTGTCAGCCACATAGGCCTAGTCATTGCCGCAACAATAATCCAAACCCAATGAGCATTTTCAGGAGCTATAATCCTAATAATCTCACATGGACTCACCTCTTCAATACTATTCTGTCTAGCCAACACTAACTACGAACGTACCCACAGCCGAATCCTTCTACTAACACGAGGAATACAACCCCTACTCCCACTCATGGCTATCTGATGACTGCTAGCAAACCTAACAAACATAGCCCTACCCCCAACCATCAACCTCATAGCAGAACTAACCATCATAATCGCCCTATTCAACTGATCTGCGTTCACAATCATTTTAACAGGAGCCGCAATCCTACTAACCGCCTCATACACCTTATACATGCTAATAATAACACAACGAGGACCACTCCCATCCCACATTACATCTATCCAGAACTCAAACACACGAGAACACCTCCTCATGACCCTACACATAATCCCAATAATCCTACTAATCTTTAAACCCGACCTAATTTCCGGAATCCCCATATGCAGGTATAGTTTCAACCCAAACGTTAGATTGTGATTCTAAAAATAGAAGTTAAAACCTTCTTACCTACCGAGGGGAGGTTCAACCAGCAAGAACTGCTAAYTCTTGCATCTGAGTATAAAACCTCAGCCCCCTTACTTTCAAAGGATAATAGTAATCCAATGGTCTTAGGAACCACTCATCTTGGTGCAAATCCAAGTGAAAGTAATGGATCTATCACTAGTCCTGATCACTTCTACATTACTCACTCTAACAACCCTATCCACTCCTCTCATTTTCCCACTACTATCAGACAACCTCAAAAACACCCCAACTACCATCACAAATACGGTCAAAACCTCCTTCCTAATCAGCTTAATCCCAATAACAATCCATATCTACTCGGGAACAGAATGTCTACTATCCCTTTGAGAATGAAAATTTATTATAAATTTTAAAATCCCAATTAGCTTAAAAATAGACTTTTATTCACTAACATTCTTTCCAATCGCCCTATTCGTCTCATGATCCATCCTACAATTCGCCACATGATACATGGCCTCAGACCCACATATCACAAAATTCTTTACATACCTACTGCTCTTCCTAATAGCCATACTCATCTTAATCGTCGCTAACAACCTATTCGTCCTATTTATTGGCTGAGAAGGAGTAGGAATCATATCCTTCCTCCTAATCAGCTGATGACACGGACGTGCCGAAGCTAACACTGCCGCCCTCCAGGCCGTATTGTACAACCGAATCGGCGACGTCGGCCTCATTCTTTGCATAGCATGACTAGCCTACACTATAAACACCTGAGAAATCCAGCAACTCACCTCACCCTCCCAAACCCCAACCCTACCACTCCTAGGCCTCATCCTAGCCGCAACAGGAAAATCAGCTCAATTTGGCCTACATCCATGACTACCAGCTGCCATAGAAGGCCCAACCCCTGTATCAGCACTACTCCACTCCAGCACAATAGTAGTAGCTGGTATCTTCCTCCTTATTCGCACCCACCCCCTATTCAACAACAACCAAACTGCCTTAACCTTATGCTTATGCCTAGGTGCCTTATCAACACTATTTGCAGCCACATGCGCCCTAACCCAGAATGATATCAAAAAAATTATTGCCTTCTCTACTTCAAGCCAATTAGGCCTAATAATAGTAACAATTGGACTCAATCTACCACAACTAGCCTTTCTTCACATCTCAACCCATGCATTCTTCAAAGCCATACTATTCCTGTGCTCAGGCTCTATCATCCACAGCCTCAACGGTGAACAGGACATCCGAAAAATAGGAGGCTTACAAAAAATACTCCCAACAACTACTGCGTGCCTAACTATTGGTAATCTAGCATTAATAGGAACTCCCTTCCTCGCAGGATTCTACTCAAAGGACCAAATCATTGAAAGCCTTACCACCTCTTATTTAAATACTTGAGCCCTCCTGCTCACCCTACTAGCCACAGCATTCACCGCAGTATACACAATACGTATGACCATCATAGTACAAACAGGCTTTGTACGAATTCCACCCCTTACACCAGTAAACGAAAACAACCCAGCAGTAACCTCTCCAATTACCCGCCTAGCTCTAGGTAGCATTACAGCCGGACTAATCATCACTTCATACATTCCCCCTACAAAAACACCTCCAATAACCATACCACTATCAATTAAAATAACAGCCTTACTGGTCACAGCACTAGGAATTGCTCTAGCACTAGAACTGTCAAAAATAACCCAAACCCTCATCCTAACAAAACAAAACCCATTCTACAACTTTTCCGTATCACTAGGATACTTCAACCCCCTAACACACCGATTCAATACAACTAATCTCCTAGCCGGAGGACAAAATATTGCCTCCCACCTCGTAGACCTATCCTGACTGAAACTGCTAGGACCAGAAGGACTAGCCAACCTACAACTAATAGCAACTAAAACCACTACATCTCTACACTCAGGCCTAATCAAAGCCTACCTAGGATCCTTTGCCTTATCCATCCTCATTATTCTCATCTCCACATACAGAACCCACTTAATGGCTCTCAATCTTCGTAAAAACCACCCCTTACTAAAAATCATCAACGATTCTCTAATCGACCTTCCAACTCCATCAAACATCTCAACCTGATGAAACTTCGGATCACTCTTAGGCATCTGTCTAGTCACACAAATCGTCACAGGCCTACTATTAGCTACACACTACACAGCAGACACCAACCTAGCCTTTGCTTCAGTAGCCCACACATGCCGAAACGTACAATTCGGCTGACTAATCCGCAACCTACATGCAAACGGCGCTTCATTCTTCTTCATCTGCATCTACTTCCACATCGGCCGAGGCTTTTATTACGGCTCCTACCTAAATAAAGAAACCTGAAACGTAGGAGTTGTCCTCCTACTAGCCCTAATAGCCACCGCATTCGTAGGCTACGTCCTACCCTGAGGACAAATATCATTCTGAGGTGCCACAGTAATCACCAACCTATTCTCTGCAATCCCATACATCGGGCAAACCTTAGTAGAATGAGCCTGAGGAGGATTTTCAGTAGACAATCCCACACTAACCCGATTCTTTGCCCTACACTTCCTACTTCCTTTCGTAATCGCAGGCCTCACATTAGTCCACCTAACCCTACTGCACGAAACAGGATCAAACAACCCCCTCGGCATCCCATCAGACTGCGACAAAATCCCATTCCACCCCTACTACTCTATCAAAGACATCCTAGGCTTCGCACTTATATTCATCGCACTAGCCTCTGTAGCCCTATTCGCTCCCAACTTACTAGGAGACCCAGAAAATTTCACGCCCGCCAACCCCCTGGCAACACCACCGCACATTAAACCTGAATGATACTTCCTATTTGCCTACGCTATCCTACGATCTATTCCAAACAAACTGGGAGGTGTACTAGCTCTAGCCGCCTCAGTATTAGTTCTATTCCTAGTCCCACTACTACACACATCCAAACTACGTTCAATGACCTTCCGACCCCTCTCACAAATTCTATTCTGAACCCTAGTAGCCAACCTCCTTATCCTCACCTGAGTAGGCAGCCAACCAGTTGAACACCCATTCATCATCATTGGCCAACTAGCCTCATTCACCTATTTCACCATCATTCTAGTCCTCTTCCCACTCGTATCCATCCTAGAAAATAAACTACTCAAACTATAACTCTAATAGTTTATACAAAACATTGGTCTTGTAAACCAAAGATTGAAGACTACGCCTCTTCTTAGAGTTTCTCCATAAAAGGGCCCCCCCTTCCCCCCCACAGGCCCTTTTTCATATTATGCTAGGCATGTGGTACTTTGCATTATATTCATGCACCCCATCAGACATTACACTAATGTAGGATATTCCACCTAAATACCAACCTCTCTTCCCACCTAATCTCAAACACTTTGGCCCACGAGATAATTTGCGGACAGCCATCCACCCCCCCATTTTTGCTTCAGGTACCACCCACCCAACTGATATCTACCTCCATCCCAACACACGCGTCACACGAGATCGGACAATCATTCATCGTACTCCACCTTCACCCTCCATACGACTAACGTCACAGTACACCTTTGCATGCACCTAGTCATGATATTCGCCCACCTCCTAACACATATCCCTCTCCAACAGCCTTCAAGCACTCCCAAGCCAGAGAACCTGGTTATCTATTGATCGTGACTCTCACGAGAACCGAGCTACTCAACGTCAGTTATACTTTAGGTTATTGTCTTCAGGGGCATACTTTCCCTCTAACCCTCGAGGCCCAACTTGCTCTTTTGCGCCACCGGTTGTAACTTCAGGACCATGACCCAGCTAGCTCCTATTTCCTTGCTCTTCACAGATACAAGTGCTGGTTGATGGACACTCCTCCTTTCCTTTCGTTATCGCGGCATCTTACCTCTTTTTCTCTTCTCTTCTTCTGGCGTCCTTTCAATAAACCCTTCCAGTGCGTAGCAGGAGTTATCTTCCTCTTGACATGTACATCACATTACCGTCGAGCTACCTGCCGACCACCTAACGCCCCTAGTGTCATGGTTGAAGGATAAGCCCTACGCAAACTTGACACTGATGCACTTTGACCCCATTCATGGCCCCCGCGCCTTTTACCTTTGCAGGCACCATATAATGAAATGCTTCCCGGACATGCCTACTTTATTTCCACTTTCCTGGAACTTTCAGCTAATACGCAATTTTTCGTTCACTATTTTTATCTTGACAAAATTTTCATTCGCTTACATAAAAAATTAACTGTTTTTCCCTACAATACAAACATACATCCACCACACATCATCACACCACCACACAAACAACCTCACCCCCACATGTTCAGAAAGAAAGGATTCAAACCTTCATCACCAACTCCCAAAGCTGGCATTTTACACTAAACTACTCTCTGACCTCCTCCCCCCTAAACAGCTCGAACCGCCCCCCGAGACAACCCTCGCACAAGCTCCAACACCACAAATAAAGTCAACAACAGCCCTCACCCCCCAATCAAAAATAACCCAACACCCCAAGAGTAAAACACCGCCACACCAGCAAAATCCAACCGAACTAAAGATAAACCCCCACTATTGACCGACCCCGCATCCACTAGGACCCCATAAACCTCACTCAGAACAATACCTACCACAACAACCAATCCCATCCCAAAACCATACCCAACAACCCCTCAATCTCCCCAAGCCTCAGGATAAGGATCCGCCGCCAAAGACACCGAATAGACAAACACCACCAACATCCCCCCTAAATAAACCATAACCAACACCAGAGAAACAAAAGAGACCCCCAAACTCACCAATCAACCACACCCAGCAATAGAAGCTACAACCAACCCCACTACCCCATAATAAGGAGAAGGATTAGACGAAACCGCCAATCCCCCTAAAACAAACATAATCCCCATAAACAAAACAAACTTCATCATAAATTCCTACTCGGCCTCTCTCCGAGATCTACAGCCTGAAAAACTGTCGTTACTAAGACTTTAACTACAGGAACACCCCCCCCTAACCCCCCCGCGCGGCATTTTCTAATACSCMCTGGGTAATGKGGKACTTTGCMTTACATTTATATACCCCATCATACACTACACTAATGTAGGAAATTCCACCTAAATACCAACCTCTCTTCCCACCTAATCTCAAACACTTTGGCCCACGAGATAATTTGSGGACAGCCATCCACCCCCCCATTTTTGCTTCAGGKACCACCCACCCAACTGATATCTACCTCCATCCCAACACACGCGTCACACGAGATCGGACAATCATTCATCGTACTCCACCTTCACCCTCCATACGACTAACGTCACAGTACACCTTTGCATGCACCTAGTCATGATATTCGCCCACCTCCTAACACATATCCCTCTCCAACAGCCTTCAAGCACTCCCAAGCCAGAGAACCTGGTTATCTATTGATCGTGACTCTCACGAGAACCGAGCTACTCAACGTCAGTTATACTTTAGGTTATTGTCTTCAGGGGCATACTTTCCCTCTAACCCTCGAGGCCCAACTTGCTCTTTTGCGCCACCGGTTGTAACTTCAGGRCCATGACCCAGCTAGCTCCTATTTCCTTGCTCTTCACAGATACAAGTGCTGGTTGATGGACACTCCTCCTTTCCTTTCGTTATCGCGGCATCTTACCTCTTTTTCTCTTCTCTTCTTCTGGCGTCCTTTCAATAAACCCTTCCAGTGCGTAGCAGGAGTTATCTTCCTCTTGACATGTACATCACATTACCGTCGAGCTACCTGCCGACCACCTAACGCCCCTAGTGTCATGGTTGAAGGATAAGCCCTACGCAAACTTGACACTGATGCACTTTGACCCCATTCATGGCCCCCGCGCCTTTTACCTTTGCAGGCACCATATAATGAAATGCTTCCCGGACATGCCTACTTTATTTCCACTTTCCTGGAACTTTCAGCTAATACGCAATTTTTCGTTCACTATTTTTATCTTGACAAAATTTTCATTCGCTTACATAAAAAATTAACTGTTTTTCCCTACAATACCACCACACATCCACCACACATTTTTTTTTTGTAATCCCCAAAAAATAATATAAAATAACCCTACCTTTCACCCCCATAAAAACCAAAACAAAAACACAATACACACAATAAAAAGAACAAAACACAAACCAAT